AGATTCGGCAGCTACAGCAGCCCCTGCTTCTTCGGGTGGAACTCCAGGTTGAGGAGTTACTCGGAATGCCGCCAAGGTATCAGTATCTTTGGGTGCATATTCCGGAGTATAATAATTCAATTTGTAATCTTTAACACCTGCTTTGAAGCCAACACTTGCTTTAGTCTCTGTTTGTGGTGACATAAGTCCCTCCCTACAACTCATGAATTAAGAATTCTCACAAGGACAAGGTCTACTCGACACGGATTAGGCTTTAATGAAACCTTTCACAGAAATCTTTCACAAAATTATCAACAAATCTTATCAACTAATTATATTTGATTCGCCAAATACATCATTATTGTATACTATTTTATATGTATGGCGCAACCCAATCTTTTTTTTGCAAGTTTTGAATCGCTTACTTTGTAAATATCTAAATAATCAGAAATGAACCCTTGGCAGTGATATATGTTGTAGTTGTATATCTAAATCCTAGATTTAGAAAATATGCGGAATTTCTCCATGAACGAAAAGGTATAAAAAGAATCAGTGTAAATAGATATGATGAAATAAGCAACAACGGCTAATGTCATAAAAATAATGAATCATAAATAGAGTTCAGGTTCGAATTCCATAGATAATACGAATGGGATTGTCTATAATGATAGAGAAATAAATCCTCATAATTATTATTCATCTACTTGATATTTTGAAAATGGGTTGGTTGAGTTTAAAAATGCACTCATCGAATGAGTAAATAATTGAATTGGATTCAGTTGGATAGTACCAACGAAATCGAGTACTAACTCCCATTTCTTATTGAATTAACCGCCCCGCTTGCTATTGGACATTTATTTTATTTCTTTTTTTTGTTTGCAAAAAAATTTCGACATAGAATACTTTACTTTATTATTATGAGAATAAATCCTACTACTTCTGGTCCTGGGGTTTCCGCACTTGAAGAAAAAAACCTGGGGCGTATTGCTCAAATAATTGGTCCGGTACTGGATGTATCCTTTCCCCCAGGCAAGATGCCTAATATTTACAACGCTTTGGTAGTTAAGGGTCAAGATACAGTTGGCCAGCAAATTAATGTAACTTGCGAGGTACAGCAATTATTAGGAAATAATAAAGTTAGAGCTGTAGCTATGAGTGCTACAGATGGTCTGATGAGAGGAATGGAAGTGATTGACACAGGAGCTCCTCTAAGTGTTCCAGTCGGTGGAGCGACTCTCGGACGAATTTTCAACGTTCTTGGAGAGCCTGTTGATAATTTGGGTCCTGTAGATACTCGCACAACATCTCCTATTCATAGATCTGCGCCTGCCTTTATCCAGTTAGATACCAAATTATCTATTTTTGAAACGGGGATTAAAGTAGTGGATCTTTTAGCTCCTTATCGTCGTGGAGGAAAAATCGGACTATTTGGGGGGGCTGGAGTGGGTAAAACAGTACTCATCATGGAATTGATCAACAACATTGCCAAAGCTCATGGAGGTGTATCCGTATTTGGCGGAGTGGGCGAACGAACTCGTGAAGGAAATGATCTTTACATGGAAATGAAAGAATCCGGAGTGATTAATGAAGAAAATATTGCAGAATCTAAAGTAGCTCTAGTCTATGGTCAGATGAATGAACCGCCGGGAGCTCGTATGAGAGTTGGTTTGACTGCCCTAACCATGGCGGAATATTTCCGGGATATTAATGAACAAGACGTACTTCTATTTATCGACAATATTTTTCGTTTTGTCCAAGCAGGATCCGAAGTATCCGCTTTATTAGGAAGAATGCCTTCTGCTGTAGGTTATCAACCTACTCTTAGTACAGAAATGGGTTCTTTGCAAGAAAGAATTACTTCTACCAAAGAGGGATCCATAACCTCTATCCAAGCAGTTTATGTACCTGCGGACGATTTGACCGACCCCGCCCCTGCCACAACATTTGCGCATTTAGATGCTACTACCGTACTATCAAGAGGACTAGCTGCCAAAGGTATCTATCCAGCAGTAGATCCTTTAGATTCAACGTCAACTATGCTCCAACCTCGGATCGTTGGTGAGGAACATTATGAAACTGCGCAAAGAGTTAAGCAAACTTCACAGCGTTACAAAGAACTTCAGGACATTATAGCTATCCTTGGGTTGGACGAATTGTCCGAAGAAGATCGTTTAACCGTAGCAAGAGCACGAAAAATTGAGCGTTTCTTATCACAACCCTTCTTCGTAGCAGAAGTTTTTACCGGTTCGCCAGGAAAATATGTTGGTCTAACAGAAACAATTAGGGGGTTTCAACTGATCCTTTCCGGAGAATTAGATGGTCTTCCGGAACAGGCCTTTTATTTGGTAGGTAATATCGATGAAGCTACCGCGAAGGCTATGAATTTAGATGTGGAGAGCAAATTGAAGAAATGACCTTAAATCTATGTGTACTGACTCCTAATCGAATTGTTTGGAATTCAGAAGTGAAAGAAATTATTTTATCGACTAATAGTGGCCAAATTGGTGTATTACCAAATCAC